CTCAGAAACGGAAGAAAGGGGGGAAGGCGAGGAAGAAACAGATGTAGAAATAGAAACAACTTTCGAAACGAAGGGGACTAAACAGGAACAAGAGGGATCCACCGAAGAAGATCCTTCTCTTTTTTCGGAAGAAAAGGAGGATCCGGACAAAATCGATGAAAGGGAAGAGATCCGAGTGAATGAAAAGGAAAAAACAAGGGATGAATTCAACTTTCAAGAGACATTCTATAAAGATAGCCAAGTTTATAAAACTTCTTATATGGATAGGAATAAAAATAAAGAGAATTCGAAGTTAGAAATATTTAAATTGAAAAAAGATCCATTTTTTTTATGGTTTGAAAAACAATAAATTAAATAAGAAAATAAGAAATTAAACTAAGAAAATAAGAAATTAAACGAAATTCATTCTTAAATTAAAAGAAATTCATTATTAAATAATAAATTAATTATTCCAACTATTAAATAGAATAAGACTATTAAATAGAATTAAGAATTTCATTTTTTTTTTGTTGAAAAAAAAAAATAGAACTTATAAAAAATGCAAATTAAAAAAAAAACAAAAAGGAATAAATTAATAAAAAAATTAATACAAACAATAAATACAATAAGAGATAAGAAGAGATGCGACCGCCCCCTACATATTTGATACCTTCTCCGAAAAAGAAACTTGTAAGACCGAAACCATTCGTAATTCCATCAATTACTCGTCTATCCAAAAAATGAATTAGTTCAGCTAGTCCTCTTATACCCTGAGTTAAGGATATTGTATAAAAAGCATCTATGTAACCACGATTATATGACCAATCATATATCCCATTTCTTATTCTGTCCCCTAAAATTCTATTAGGACCTCTTTTAGAAAACGAATTTAGTAAGTTCAAATTTTGTAAAGATGAATAAATAGGCTTATATAAAAAAGACGCTATAAATATTCCGAAAAAAGCTATACTGACAGAAAAACTTGCATTTGTCACAAATTCATACCAATCCACCGAATTATTTGAATTCGGATGTAAAAGGTTTATAGACGGATTTAACAATTTAGATAATATATCCAAATGAATTTCTTCTTGATTAAAAGCAAAGGGAATTCCTACGACCCCAACAAACAAAGTAAATATCACTAATATAACGATAGAAAATAACATGGTATTGTCCGATTCATGAGGATAAGAGAAAGTATTTTTAGTGACAAAATTAGTAATAGTAATAAAAGGGTGTATCCTGTTTTTTCCATTACCATCAATTTGATATGTCTTATTCGAAAAAAAAGAAGCTCTTTCATTATTATTCATTGTTAATAAACTTAATAAACAAAAATGATTTTTAATCGTTTTTGGCACTTCTTTTCCCCATAGAGATATTGAATAGCAGGAACTACTTTTTTGACCATTGTAATTTTGAAAATGAACATTGAAATGTCCCTCAAAAGTAAGTAAATAGATTCGAAACATATAAAATGCGGTTAATCCTGCTGTGGAACAAGCTATTATTGCGAAAATAGGTGAATACAACCAACTATCATTAAGAATTTCATCTTTGGACCAAAAACAAGCAAGGGGGGGAATACCACAAAGAGAAAGTGTACCTACTAAAAAAGCAGTTTTTGTAATTGGTACATGCTTTTTTAAACCTCCCATAAGAACCATATTCTGACTTTTATCTGGAGAATATCCAACAATAGCTTCCATTGAATGAATAATTGATCCGGATCCTAAAAACAACAATGCTTTTGAATAAGCATGAGTAATCAAATGAAATAAAGCGGCTCGATAAGACCCCATACCTAGAGCCAACATCATATAACCCAATTGAGACATTGTAGAATAAGCTAAACCTCTTTTAATATCTTTTTGAGCAAGAGCTAAAGTAGCTCCTAATAATACTGTTATTATACCTATTAAAGATATTAAATTCATTATGTAAGGTATGATTATAAAAAGAGGAAGAAGTCGAGCTACAAGAAAAATGCCCGCTGCTACCATAGTAGCGGCATGTATAAGAGCCGAAATGGGAGTAGGGCCTTCCATGGCATCAGGTAACCATACATGAAGGGGAAATTGTGCCGATTTCGCAACTGCACCTGCAAATAAAAGAAAGGCACACAAAGTAAGAAATAAAAAAGGAACCTCATTATTATAAATCAAGTTATTCAATATTTGGAACAAATCCCGAAATTCAAAACTACCGGTTATCCAATAAAGACCTAAAATTCCTAATAATAAACCAAAATCGCCTACACGATTCGTTACAAACGCTTTTTGACAAGCAGTCGCCGCACTAGGTCGTGTGAACCAAAAACCTATTAATAGGTAAGAACACATTCCAACTAATTCCCAAAAAATATAAATTTGTATCAAATTCGAACTAGTAACTAATCCCAACATGGAAGTATTGAAAAAACTCATATAAGCAAAAAATCTCAAATATCCTTGATCATGAGACATATAATTGTCACTATAAAAAAGAACCAAAATTCCAACAGTAGTAATTAATATTAACATAATAGAAGTAAGTGGATCTATTAAGTGACCGAACTCTAAAGAAAAATCATTATTAATGGTCCAAGACCATACATATTGATAGATAAAACTTCTATTTATTTGCTGAATAGATAGATAGACCGAAAGTATCATAACTATACTTAACAAGAAAATACTAGGAAAAGCCCACATACGGCGAAGATTTTTTGTTGCCGTTGGAAAAAGTAGAAGTCCCACTCCTATTAACATAGGAACTGGAAGTGGAATGAAGGGGATAATCCATGAATATTGATATGTATATTCCATAAAAAAACCTTTTTATTTTTAATTAATTCTTTATAATTCACCGGCTCTTATATCTTTTTATAGGTTCAATAAAAAATCAAGATATGGAATACTTAAATAGAATTTTCTATTCCTAATTATTCTGAATCTTTCTTCTTTAACCAATATTTCAAATATTCAAATCAAGAAGTTAGAATTGGTCAAATGATATGAATATGATCAAGTTACTATTTATATTTAAAATGAAATAAGACAATAATTCATTTTATTAATATTGAATATTAAGTAAAATTTTTATGAAAATGAAGAAAAAAATGAAGAAAAAAATTCAATTATTATTACGTATTACGTATTAGGATAATTTATATGCATAGAGCAAATAATTACACCAAAATCGAGTAGTTAATACATTACTTTATTTTGATAGAAATAATAGGATGGTCCATACCAAAACGGGCGCAATAAAAAAAAGAACTCGTTTTTTTTATTAGTTCGTTTATTCATAATCATTAACTAATTCATGATAGAACTGATTATACTCCATTCGAATAAAAGATATTTTTTTTCTTTGTAGAAAACGCTAGAATATCCCACACTTTTCTTTCAATACCAGGGAGAAGAAATAGAATTAAAAGAAAAGACGAAATTACTAAGACAACTTTTAGAAAATCATGTATTCTTTGATTAACTACTAGTTTAATTCAAATTTTTAAATCCAAAAAATGTGTACTCGTTCTTTTCTTTTGAGTTTGACCAACTAATAAAAAACTAAAGTAATTTCAGTAATTTGGAATTTGTTAGGTAAGGATTGGTTTTTTTTGAACTTTTCGGTGTATTTTGTTACATGTATAAATATAGCACGACGAAAATAGACAGAGATATAAAAAAAAGAAAAAATGGAATTGTTTGACCAATAGATGTCTTTCACATTCAACTAGAGAAATGAATAACTTTTTTTCAAATTTTTAATGGCAGTTCCAAAAAAAAGTACTTCTATATCAAAAAAACGTATTCGTAAAAACATTTGGAAAAAGAAGGTATATCGGGCAGCGTTGAAAGCTTTTTCCTTAGCGAAGTCTCTTTCTACCGGGAATTCAAAAAGTTTTTTTGTACGACAATTAAATAGTCAAACACTAGATTAACTAATCTTAATCTGAAAATGGTACTTTTTTTTTTAAAAAAAAAAAAAAAAAAGATACAAGGTTTCACTTTTTTTTGAATATGTTTTATCCGGTGGGGATTCTTATTTTCCTCATCGGTACAATTATCTGTCATATCATCATAATAAATAATAAAATTACAAAAAAAGTTTTTTCTTAGACAAAATGTTCAGTTCAGTCCAATATCGAATTCGTTTTCGAAATCCTAAAGAAAATTCTTTACATGACGAAAAACCAACCTAAGGCCTAAGGGTTAATATAAAGCTCTACAAATAGTTAAATAAAAAAATTTTGAATGTCACACTGTACTGTGATCCATAAAAAGACTTTTTTTGTTCATTGATAAAAAAAGTGCATCTTCGATTTATAAAATCAGATAAATGAGAAATGAATTTTAAAATTAAAAAATGAAATGATAATAAAGATTTTTATGGGGAACGCTTCAATCCATATTGAAACGAAACGAGTTTTTTCTCATCACTTTGAATGAAAATGAAAAAAAAAATATTGAATTGACTCCTTCAATCTCGACGATTAAATAATAATAGATTATTATTATTTCGAGTACGCCGCTATGGTGAAATCGGTAGACACGCTGCTCTTAGGAAGCAGTGCTAGAGCATCTCGGTTCGAGTCCGAGTGGCGGCATGGCATCTTCTAAAACAAATGGAATAAGTCCTATAATAAATTCAATTCCTGATTTCAATTCCGTAGAATTGGTTTACCCCACTTTTTCATTTTAATAAAAATAAATTTATGATATTTTCCACCTTAGAACATATATTAACTCATATATCCTTTTCGATCATTTCAATAGTAATTACTATTTTTTTGATAAGCTTATCGGTCGATGAAATCGTAGGACTATATGATTCGTCAGAAAAAGGCATGATAGCTACTTTTTTATGTATAACAGGCTTATTAGTCACTCGTTGGATTTATTCGGGACATTTCCCGTTAAGTGATTTATATGAATCATTAATTTTTCTTTCATGGAGTTTCTCCGTTATTCATATGGTTCCGTATTTTAAAAAACATAAAAATTATTTAAGCACAATAACCGCGCCAAGTA